TCCATAGATCCTTTCATTCAATTGGAAGAATTGAACCAATCAAAAAAATTATGCTTCTCGACTCCATAATCCAATTTTTTTATTAAAATTCTGATTGCCTTTTGGATAGAAATCGTGAGAATGTATATTCTTTCCTCAAATGTCCTATTGAGGGGTAAAGGATTAAATCTTTTTAAGAAATAAAGTTTTTGATCGGAATATGAAATATGAAAAAAACGGAAAGACCCCTTAACTATTGAAGTTGTTAATAGAACGAATCACACTTTTACCACTAAACTATACCCGCTACATATTCATTATTGGATATGAACGGACCTTTTGTCCAACAAGCTAATAAGACGCAGTCAAGATAGCATCAGAATCATGAAAATTCCAGCATTAACACGTATTTTGTTCCGCTGCGGCGCGGGATTGAAAACTTGAAAAAAGAATAGGTGAATAGCAAAAAGTTTAGTCAAATTGAAATAGTGTACTAAAGTTATAAGTCTTTTTTTTTTTTGAAACCTCCCTTCACTTGAACCGCCAGATTTTCTGAATTCGGGTAAATTGGGCCTCAAACTTTCAAGCTTGTACTTTGCTTTGAACAAGTAAATGATTTCTAGTCTCATTTTATAAATATGTGTTTTCTATTTGATATTATTTCTCTTATAAGATATTAGAAGATATATTTCTTTTCTTTCTTAATACTTCCTTCTTATTAAGACTTCTTAAGTGAATTATTAAGATGAATATAATACTGAACTTCAACATTCATTTAGAATGAAATTCGTTTTTCATTAATGAATTTCCGAATTTTATACTTAAGAATAAGAAAATAAAGACGACGATTAGTACTATATTACTTAGTACTATATTACTATATAGTAGAATACTATTAGTATAACACTTTTACTATAAAGACTAAATATTAGAATTTATACTCATTTATACTCTAATTTACTAGAATTACTATAGAAATAGATAAGGTACTCTAATATCTAATATATAATATAGTAAGAATCTCTAATATTTCATATTTCAATATAGAATATTCTATGTTAATCATTAATCTATATCTATATATAGATAATATATAGATAATGAATTTCTAAGATAATCTATCTATTAGAATCTTATATTATTTCTAATAAGTTCTAATAAGAATTCTAATAATTAGGAATGGGAATGAAAATTACTCTTCTTGTTTCAATAACAATTTTTATTCGTCGGAACAAAAGAAGTACCGGCCCGGCCAGTACTTATACTTAACCAGGCCGGGGAAATGAAACTTTTGTACAAAATAAAAGAAGTAAGGTATAAGGTATTCTTTCTATTGGAGAAATCTGTTTCGAATCATTGAAGGAAAATAAAAATTGTTCTCAATCTTGACTTCACGTCTTAAATCACATGAGAAATTTCCCATTTGGAATGGGGGAGAGATGGCTGAGTGGACTAAAGCGTCGGATTGCTAATCCGTTGTACGAATTATTCGTACCGAGGGTTCGAATCCCTCTCTCTCCGACCCCCCTGATCACTTGAGATCTTAGAATTGAAAGAAATTTCGATTATTTTCTTTTATGAATCTTTTATCTTTATCTAGCATATATTCCATTTCTTTATACATTTACCTATGAAAAAATCAAGGAAGAAAGTAAATCTCATCTCTTTTTTTATTCTTCACGCCCGGGATTACGCCCCGGATCATTAGATAAGAATCCGAAGATGAAGAGAGAAACAAAGAATATTACTACTGTGTAAACGAATAGTTTAAGAGTAAGCATTACAAATCTCCAAGATAAGATAAGGTCATTTTTTTTTAAGGAAATAGATCACCTATTTTACGACACACACTAGACACTATTTTGATATGACGCTCTAAAGATGAAAAAAAAAAAAAGAAGTTTTTTTGAGATTTCTTTTCACGAATTTCTTTCTAATGTAATAAGATTCGTATTTTTTCGTTACCAAGAATTTCTTGTCATATCCATATCTATAATTAGGTATTGTATGGGATTTTAGAAAGGAAAGATCAGAACAAAAGAAGAAATAAGCTGATTAGCTGATTAAAGATAAAGATCATCGCCCCTTTCCTTATTCAAATTAAATTTCAATATAAAATTCAAATAGAAAATACCAGAATTTAACTTTTTGAATCGAGGGTTCCTAATGTCCAGACTTATCTTAATCTTATTTATGATCTTATTTATTTTCTTTTCAGAATAAAAATCTCATCTTTTTTTTATCGAAGAAATTATGAATTGAATAGAGATTTCATTTTTATCGAAAACTTACAGCAGCTTGCCAAACAAAGGCTAAGAGAAAAAAGAGTACAGGGATAACCGGCATAACGTCTACGATTGGATTGAAAAAGGCATAAGCCTCGGGCAGTTTGGCGAAGAAAAAACTACTCGAATAAAGGGTATAATTAAGACAGATACAGATTAAACTAAAGATATTAAACATAACAAATATTCTTTTCTTGTTCTTAAAAGATTCAAATTAAATTGAAATGATAATAAATTATCAGATTGGATTGAATTGTTTTTCTGAGGAAAATTTTCAAATAAAAAGGCAGATGCAGATAAAAGAAATAAATTCTTATTTTTCTTTGACTTCTCCCCAATCAAAAACCCTTCCTTACATTCTCCAATCAAATAAGAATACAAGGAATTCTATTTTCATACAATATCTTAATTGAATTCTAAGTAATGATCAATTAATCTTTTTGATTCTATATCTATTGTGTTGAATCCTAGCGACAACATGTCCTATATTTCTTTTGGTTGGTTATTGACGAATAACCAATATTTCTCTTAGTTTTTCTTAGACCAAATCAAAATGGGGCGTGGCCAAGCGGTAAGGCAACGGGTTTTGGTCCCGTTACTCGGAGGTTCGAATCCTTCCGTCCCAGACCGTTTGCATCAGAAACGGAAGATTCTTCTCTATTGAAATTGAAAATCGAATTCAACAATTTTCTGTTTCATGTTGGATACAATGTTATCCAATCTGAATTCTAAGAATGATTCTTAGAATCATATCATATCTTTTTTTTTTTACTTTTTTACTAAAGAATTTTATTCTTAAATATTCGTGATTACTTTTGTTAACGATTTTTGTTTTATATGATGGAGATGCATGTGAAAAGATAAGAATCTGAGGATTCTTATTTTCTCTTTGATCTTACCTTACACGAGACTTTTTCTACTCCATAATAATGAAAACAAAGAAACTTTATTCTCAAACTATCTCTCTGTTTTCAATTAAATGAAAATCAGATTCAATTGGAGATGGTAAATAATAAGTAAATCATAATATTAGAAAAATCCTATTTCATAAAGAAAAAATGAGAAAATATTAGAAAATAGTAATAATTAAAGTATTCATACATAATAGAATATATTAATACATAAGAATATATATATATAAGAATATATATATTGTATATTTTTCTTATTAATAATATCTTCTTATTCTATAATTGAATATTTCAATGAAATAAATGAAATATTTAGTTTAGTAACTTATTTAGTTAAAGTGGCTAAAAACTTTTATCCATTCATGGGTATTTATTTTTCATTTGAATGAAAGTAAAGTCAAAGGCTTTTTTTGAGGTTTCTAATTTCTTTTTTAAGAAAAATAGGTTTATGATGGACAATCTCGAAAGATCTGTTGAAGATGTAAATAAGTTTGCTTAAAACTGATTTGTTTTTTTTTCATGTGATATTATTCATATGAGAAAATATGGTGTATTTTTAAGTGAAATCCTTTCCGGATAAACACTTATCTATAAGTGTAGATTATTATGTATCGGTTCGGTCAATGACTATTCATGATTCCATATTGAATCAATTGCATATGGTTCCAAATTAAAAGAAAATGAGAGGGATGTTATGGTAAAACTTCGTTTGAAACGATGTGGTAGAAAGCAACGTGCGACTTGAAGGACATGATTGGCTGTGGATTCTGACATCCACCATCTTCTATTTCTATACGAATGAAGATGCTCTTGTCTCGACATAATTTTTCCTGCTAGGAACCTAATTGAATTTATCTTGGATTGCTAAATAACTAAATAAAGATACTAATGGTATATAAAGGTATAGCATATGATGGAGCTCGAGCAAAAATGATTGATTCATTTATCGGGGGAATAATCTAGGGTTAGTGACAATCAATAAGTTAGACCAACTTTGTAAATATATCATCAATATCTAAATATAGATAAAAGGAGAGGTTCAAAAATGAACAAGTTTGCAAAGAAAAAAAAAAAAGAAATAAAATTTGTCGAAATTTTCAAACTGTTTCAATCAAAAGTGTATCACAAAGGAATCAATCTTTAGTATGATTTTTTCCTTTTCCATAGAAAGAAAAGAACAAAAAACAAAAGGTATGTTGCTGCCTTTTTGAAAAGGAGTAAGGATCACCGAAGTAATGTCTAAACCCAATGATTTCACAAAGCGCAAAGCAAAGACAACAAATTCCGGAACAAGGAAACACTATTTTCACTTGTCTCAACAATTGGATCAGAATGAGTAAAAAAAAATATATATATATATACGAAAGGAGACAAAAAAAGAGGTTAGAGACAGCTCAAGAAATTCTAAGGATTTCCTTTCGAACTCTTTCAAAACTACCCAACTTGAGTTAGGAGTACAAATGAGATTTCTTTTTCTGTAAAGAAGGAAAAAAAGGCTCAAATTACAGTCTAATTCTTTATGGATCCATTTCTCTTTCTATCCATATAGATAATAGATAGAAAGAGAAATTCTAGAAATTCGAATCATTTTTTCTTGAGCCGTATGAGGATAAAGCCTCCTATACGTTTCTAGGGGGGCATCTTTTATCTACATCTATCCCAATGAGCCATCTATCGAATCGTTGCAATTGATGTTCGATCCCGAAGAGAAGGAAGAGATCTTCGAAAAGTGGGTTTTTATGATCCGATAAAGAATCAAACTTATTCAAATGTTCCTGCTATTTTATATTTCCTTGAAAAAGGTGCTCAACCCACAGGAACTGTTTATGATATTTTAAGGAAGGCAGAATTCTTTCAAGAATTTCGAGTTTCTTTTGATAAAAAAAGAAAGGAAAAACAAGAATCATGAATAAAAAAAGGATAGGGTAACTAGTACCTATCTTTGTGTAAATCTTTATTCAAAGTTTTTTCTTTTCTTGTTCTATTCATACTTATTTTATTCTTCTTTTTCTTGCTTCTTTTTTTGGAACCCCCCAAACAAGGGGGGGTAATCTTTCTCCTTGTATTTGTATTGTACCTTTCTTTTTTTGATTTTTGATTAAAGAAAGCCACTATTTTTTCTCTCTTTACCTTTTCCTTATTTTTTTCCGCTCAAAGTTTTATTATTTATGTTATGCTAATCCAACACAAATTTCGATAGAATTTCTTGAGATTTGTTTTCTAAAAAGTCCATTCATATTGACAATGGCGTATCAAACAAATAGAATATGATCATATTCATATATAAATAGATCTTTTTATCCCCATTCCCTATTGGCTCTTTCCTTCACTTTAGTAAAATGAATGAGTTTGCTGGATTTTTTTTATTTCGATCATATCTACACTTCATATTGATCCGGGTTGCTAACTCAACGGTAGAGTACTCGGCTTTTAATTGCGACTATGATCTTTTACGCATTTGGATGAAGGAATTCGTCTAGACTATTGGTAGAGTTTATAAGACCGCGACTGATCCTGAAAGGTAATGAATGGAAAAAAAAGCATGTCGTAAAAAGAATAGAAAAAAGAATAATAGAATATAATATATAAATAATATATAATATAATCATAGAAAAAGAAGATTTCTAGTACTCATAATAGGCATAATAGAAATAGAACGAGAGTTTTTCTTTTGATAACAATTTGAAAGTTCCGTAAAGTATTTCAGGTCTAGTGAATAAATGGATAGAGCCTTATGGCTCCAATTTGAGTAAGACAAAAAAGCAACGAGCTTCCCTTCTTAATTTGAATGATTACCCGATCAAATTACTAATTATGCGTTAAAAATAGATTAGTGCCTGATGTGGGAAAAGGTTCTCTTGTGAATTGTGAGCGGACCATTGATTCTTTTTTTTTTTTTATTAATCCTAATTATTCTTTATTGTGGATTAAAGACGGATGTGTAGAAGAAATAGTATAGTGATAAAAAAAAAGAATTCTTTTTTTTTTCCAAAGTCAAAAGAGTGATTGGGTTGCGAAAATAAAAGATTTTTACCCCTTATTTCTTATTGTTATTTTGTATTTTATTTCTTTCTTTTATTGTTATTCTACTTAATATTTGAATATTCAATATTCAAAAGTAAAAGAAAACCAAATTGGATAGAAAGGGAAAGTAAAAATATCTGTAGATTGGGCTCTCTGTCTCCGGGGTATATGGGTATATATTCTTTATTTGTTCTTACTTTTATATAATCTTTTACTTCTTAAATTATCATTATGTTTTTTACATGTAGAAAATTATTGAAAGTAAAAGTATAGACAGTGCATAGTATATAATAATAATAAAATATATTATTAGTATTATCTATACTAATAATAGAATAATTAGAAGAATAATAGAATTCTTCTATTATTATTAGAGTTTATTCTAGTTATAAGTTAGACTATTTTAGTCTAAGAGAAACAATATACTACATACAACATACGCATACGCCGTTCTGACCATATTGCACTATGTATCATTTCATAACACAAGAAGTGCCTCCCTTTTTTGGTTACAGTATAAATGTATTTAAATGAATTACAAGGATATTTAGATTGAAAAAATATAGATTTCGGCAACAAAACTTCCTATATACGCTACTCCTTCAGGAGTATATTTACTCACTTGCTCATTATCATAGCTTCAATAGTTTTATTTTTTACGAACCTGTGGAAATTCTCGGTTATGACAAGAAATCTAGTTTAGTACTTGTAAAACGTTTAATTACTCGAATGTATCAACAGAAATCTTTGATTTCTTCGGTGAATGATTCTAACCAAAATGAAAATGGCTTTTGGGGGCACAAGAATTCTTTTTCTTCTCATTTTTCTTCTCAAATGGTATCAGAAGGTTTTGGAGTCATTCTGGAAATTCCATTCTCGTCGCGATTAGTATTTTCCCTTGAAGAAAAAAGAATACTAAAATCTCAGAATTTACGATCTATTCATTCAATATTTCCCTTTTTAGAGGATAAATTATCACATTTAAATTCTGTGTCAGATCTACTAATACCCCATCCCGTCCATTTGGAAATCTTGGTTCAAATCCTTCAATGCTGGATCAAAGATGTTCCTTCTTTGCATTTATTGCGATTGTTTTTCCACGAATATCATAATTTGAATAGTATCATTACTTCAAATTCAAAGAAATCCATTTACGTCTTTTCAAAAAGAAAGAAAAGATTCTTTTGGTTCCTACATAATTCTTATGTATATGAATGCGAATATCTATTCCTTTTTCTTCGTAAAAAGTCTTCTTATTTACGATCAATATCTTCTGGAGTCTTTCTTGAGCGAACTCATTT